CTTCTTTAGGAGTTAAGCTTCCATTTGTCCATATTTCGAGAAAAAGTATCTCTTGTTTTTCATTTCCATTACCATAAGAATGAATACTATAATTCGCATTTCGAACAGGCATGAATACAGCATCTATAGGATAACTTCCGTCTTGAAAGTTATGTGGTGTTTTGATATGATATCCGCGATTCCTCTCGATTTCTAATTGAATACGCAAATTAATTGGTTCCATTAGGTTAGCTATATGCTGTGTGTTATCAACGATTTCCACCGAAGGTGGTAAGATGATGTCTTGAGCAGTTACACATCCAGGACCCTTGACAGAAATAGACGCGTTGCAAGTTCCATACAAATTACTTCTCAATACAATTTCTTTCAAATTCATTAAAATTTCATGGATTGATTCTTCAATACCTACTATGGTAGAATATTCGTGTGGTATTCTTTCAAATTGGGCACGGGTGATACATGTTCCTTCTATTTCTGCAAACAAAGCTCTTCGTATCGCTATACCTATTGTATCAGCTTGTCCTTTCATAAGGGGAGACAGAATAAAGCGTCCATAATGAAGACGTCTACTGTCTACTCTTGATTCAACACACTTCCACTGTAGTGTCCGAGTAGACACTGTTACTTTCTCTCGAACCATATTAATATTATTTGATCAGATCATTGAATCATTTATTTCTCTTGAAATCTCTTTCATTTTTTTTTTTCTTTCTACACACGTCTTTTTTTAGGAGGTCTACATCCATTATGTGGCATAGGGGTTACATCACGTACGAAACTTAATAGTATACCACTTCGACGAATAGCCCGTAATGCTGCATCTCTTCCGAGACCAGGACCTTTTATCATGACTTCTGCTCGTTGCATACCTTGATCTGCTACTGTCCGAATAGCATTTCCTGCTGCAGTTTGAGCGGCAAATGGCGTACCCCTTCTTGTACCTTTGAATCCACAAGTACCGGCGGAGGACCAAGAAATTACCCGACCCCGTACATCTGTAACAGTCACAATGGTATTGTTGAAGCTCGCTTGAACATGAATCACTCCCTTTGGTATTCTACGTGTATTCTTACGTGAAGCAATACGCACATTTCTACGTGAACCGGGTCTTGCTATAGATTTTGCCATACTTTATCATCTCATAAATAGAAATCAAAGATATATGGATATATCCATTTCATGTCAAAGCGGATCCTTTTTTTCATTGGGCCCATTATGTTAGAGAGTCCTTTAAAAAAAAAAAGATTATCCTTGTCTTTGTTTATGTCTCGGGTTGGAACAAATTACTATAATTCGTCCCCTCCTACGGATCAGTCGACATTTTTCACAAATTTTACGAATGGAGGCCCTGATTTTCATAGTTGTTGTTCCTTAACTTAATTCCGAATATACTTATTGGAAGAAAATAAGTTTCTTGAACCTAGAATTCTATCCCCAGAAGGGAATGTTGAAGTTGAAAAAAACCACCTAATCTTTTGAATCCTTGCTAATCCTTTCGAATCCTTGTTACGGAGTCTATAAATTCGACGTTTTCTGGTTGAAGTATAACGACTTATTTCCATTTTGACTTTATTCCAGTAGTATACATATACTACTCCGTCGTATCCTTTAAATAAAATAGAACTCGGAATTTGATCTTCATTATGGAAATGAACTCCAAACATACCATCGGGAAGTGATTCATTAATTAAACCTTCATGAATAAATGTTTTGTTCTTGTATTTTAGGCAAAACCCTTAGAAGTATCAACTAACGCGCCCCTTTTTTCTTTTAGAGGAAATGGAAATTTCGGATACAATTCGACTATCAGAAAGATTACCATTTACCATATATAACATAAAATTTCTCCACCGATCCCCTCTAGTCGAGCCTCTCGGTCTGTTATTATACCTCGAGAAGTAGAAAGAAGTACAATCCCCATCCCGCCTAAAATTCTAGGAATTCGTTGATAGTTAGAATAGATTCGTAGACCTGGTTTACTGATCCGTTTTAAATTTAAAATAGTTCTATATGTTCCTTTTCTATTCCTTCTATGTTGTAGGGTTAAAACCAAAAAATATTTGTTGTTTTCCTGATGTTTCCTGACATTTTCAATAAAACCTTCTCGTAAAAGTATTTTAACAATGTTTTCAGTGATGTTAGTTGATGCTATTCGAACCGTACCTTTTCTATTCATGTCAGCATTTCGTATAGACGTTATTATGTCAGCAATAGTGTCCCTACCCATGATAAACTAAAATTCTTTTTTCCTCCCATTTTTGACATAATCAACATGCTTTTTTTTAGATTCGATATTAGAATATAGAAGGTATATACGTGAGATACAATCTAATCTATTAATTAATCTATTTCATTCAAATTCCTATGTATAATATAACTAACATAATTATATTATGTATTCTCTTATAATACCTCAGGGGCTAATGAAACTATTTTAGTGAAATTTAACTGTCTCAATTCTCGTGCAATCGCCCCAAAAACTCGAGTTCCCTTTGGATTTCCTTCTTGATCAATGACAACTGCAGCATTGTCATCATATCGTATTATCATACCGTTATCACGCTTAAGTTCTTTACAAGTACGTACAATTACAGCTCTGATCACTTCGGATCTTTCTAGAGGTGTGTTTGGTAATGCTTCCTTGATCACAGCAACAATAATATCACCGATATGAGCATATCGGCGATTACTAGCTCCTATGATTCGAATACACATTAATTCTCTAGCCCCGCTGTTATCCGCTACATTCAAATGGCTTTGAGGTTGAATCATATCATTTTTGAATCTTTTCTTTTAATGCTTTAATGCAAAGGGCGAAGTAAAAAAAAAAAAAAAGAAACCTGCAATTGTTTTTTATCCCCAAGACTTCTTGCCTTTTGTTACACGTTCCTACCCCGAAATAATGAATTGAGTTCGTATAGGCATTTTAGACGCCGCGATTAAGATAGCCCTTCTGGCTATATTTTCTGCTACTCCGCCCATTTCATAAAGTATTCTACCTGGTTTAACAACGGCTACCCAATATTCGGGGGATCCCTTACCCGAGCCCATACGTGTTTCTGTAGGTCTTACCGTAACGGGTTTGTCGGGAAATATACGTACCCATATTTTTCCACCACGCCGTACGTTTCGTGTCATTGCTCGTCGACACGCTTCAATTTGTCTCGATGTGATCCAAGCCGGTTCAAGTGCCTGAAGAGCATATTTTCCGAAACAAATATGGTTGCCTCGATAAGATATCCCCTTCATTCTTCCTCTATGTTGTTTACGAAATCGGGTTCTTTTTGGGTTATAGTTGATGGTTCTTTCTTAATTCCATCTCTACTCCAGAACCGGACATGAGAGTTTCTTCTCATCCGGCTCCTTGCGAATGAAATGATTTCAATTTAATCAAAATAAATATACTTAATCATATTATGGATTTTTTGAAATTTCATCTAATCTATTAGGAATTTCTATATCTTGTTTGAATATACTTAAACCTGTATTCTATTTATAGCTAAGATAATATAATGTCATTTTTTTTCTAACGAATCCTTATTTTTTTTTTTTTGTTTTGCCTTTTCTCATATTGTCTATCGAATAAGATTGAGTAACCTAACAAAAAACTTCGCAGGCGAATATTTACTCTTTCAATATCTATTTCAGTTCTAGGGTTAGCTCATGAATTTTCAGACTAAATGAATTGAATTGGTCCCTGGTTTGTTCCGCCATCCCATCCAATGAATTATTAGAATTCGTTTGTCAATAGAATCTTCTGTATTCATAGGTTCCGTCGTTCCCATCACTTCTCAATTAATGGTTAGGTTTGAATTCTACAATGAAGCCCCCATGAAATTTTTTCTTGAGTCAATCTTCTTAGTCTTTATTGACTCGAGACTCTTGATTTTTTTTCTATGAACAGATTCATCTATAATTAGATCAATCTGTATTGATGCTTTATTACATTGTCTTTTTTTTTTATGAGATGACTCATAACATAAACCTTACATATATTGGAATCATATATCGTTGATATTCTTTTTCTTTCTTTCACCCTTCCATTTATCTGCATACTTTTATACCAACAATCAGATTGGTTTTTCTGTTGTTTATGCAAAAAAAATTTCAGTTGCTACAATGATATGTCCAATGAATGTATCATATCTTGACTGATTTTTTTGTATCCAGATAATGTAAATCGATGAGTTGGTTATTCGTTTTATAGCTATTAGTTGATAGTAGGCTTCGATCCATTTCTTTTTTTTTTTTTAATCCTATCCTCTAAAAAAAACCAACGAGTCGCACACTAAGCATAGCAATTAAGTTTTAGAAGATTATCAATCAACCTTTTATTTAACCCTATAGAATTAGAATTGCTCATTTTTTTTATTTAAGGGAAAAAGAATGAAAGAAAAGAGTTTGTTGTTTTTTATTCTATTTTTTTTTTAATGGATAGAACAGTAAATTTTCTTATTCTTCTTCTCTAAATATCCAAATTTTGATGCCTAATACCCCATAAATAGTTCGGACTGGATAAGAACAATAATCAATTTTAGCTCGAATGGTTTGTAGAGGAACCCTACCCTCTCTGATCCATTCAACACGTGCGATTTCTTTTCCGTCAATGCGCCCTGCAATTTGTACTTGAATTCCTTTTGTATCTGCTTGTTCGGTTAATTCAATAGCCTTTTTCATTGCCTTGCGAAATGAGACTCGATTTTTTAATTGCCCGGCTATAAATTCGGCAAGAATATTAGGGTTTCCATAAGAGTTTGGAATTCTTGTAATAGCAATGTTGAGTTTTCGGTTCACACAATTAAGTTCTTTTTGTATATTCAGCTGCAATTCTTCGATTCTTCGGGTTCTTCCTTCTATTAATAGCTTTGGAAATCCCATATAGATTGTGACTTGAATCAGATCAATTCGTTTTTGAATCTGTATGCATGCAACCCCCTCGACCCCAGAGGATATTTTCATATTTTTTTGGATGTAATTCTTGATACAATCTCTTATTTTTT